TTGTTTTTCTAAAAAAAAAAAAAAAGATTTGGCTCAGGATTGCCCATTTTTAGTTCCAGGGTTTCTCTGAATTTGGAAGTTACCACTTAGCAGGTTTCCATACTAAGGCTCAATCCAATCAAGTCCGTAGCGTCTACCAATTTCGCCATATCCCCTTTTTAGACAAGGATCGGGTTTGAATTCCACCCACTTATCATTTATCTTGGAACCGTTGAATTCATTATATTTATATAATGATTCCTATATCGAAATAGTGTATACTCCTATTTTTTCTTTTTTTGGATATCCCCTCTCGTTTCATCTCTATTGTATGAACCCTATTTGTTTCAATCAGAAATGATTCTATCATTGATGTATCCGCAATTCAATATAGATAGATATATCCCACATATATATATGTCTTCCTCCCCTTTCGTTTTTGCAGCGCGATTTGGAATACTGGAAGGGTCGATATTACTTCTTTTTTTTTTTCGTCCTATCTCATCCTTTTTCAAACGAAATCAGAGGAATGTCTGATTAGAATTTTGATTGTTGTATCTTTATCCTTATCTTATACTTTTTTTATAACCGATCCGCTATACTATAATATAATTAACATAATTTGTTCTAACTATTCCATTCTCAAAAATCTTATTATCAAAAAAAGAATTTCTATTCTATTTATATTTAGAAATATTCTATATATATAATAATGTAAAAATTAGAAATATGAAAATAAACGGAACCTATATTATCTATAATGAAAATGTATTAAGAATGAAAATTCTAATTAGTCAGATATTTCCATTATTAATTTATAGATAATTTATAGAATAGAATTTAATCATATTTATTATAGTATATGTTATATATATTATATAATTTCTTATATAATATAATTTCTAATTAGTTATATTATTTATAACTATAGAAAGAATTGTGAACTATAATATATAGATATAGTTCATATTTAATTCTTAGCTAATAGCTAAGATCCGGTAGTTTCTTGAATTCCTATACATTATTTCTATTTCTGTTATGTGAGCCCGCTTAGCTCAGAGGTTAGAGCATCGCATTTGTAATGCGATGGTCATCGGTTCGATTCCGATAGCCGGCTTTTTTCTCTATCGATTTTTTCCATGATTGGTAATCTTTCCTCTCCCCTTTCTCCAAACGTTGAGTCACTAATCTATTATGGCATGGTAATTTGTAACTATGAAAAAAAGTGGATTAGAGCAATTAGATCTATATAGAACAAATCATAAAACAGAGCCTTAATTTCCTATATATACAAAAAATCCGGATATTGACACAATTCATTTCATTCTACTTTGTAATACTTCAGTAGATTTAGCTTTGCTTTGTTTATCCTTTAGTTTAGTTCAGTCTTAATTTAGATTTCTTCTGTAAAATGAAATTTCAATAAAATAAAAAGGAGTCTTTATGTCTCGTTACCGAGGACCTCGTTTCAAAAAAATACGCCGTCTGGGGACTTTACCGGGATTAACTAGTAAAAGACCTAGATCCGGAAGTGATCTTAAAAACCCATTGCGCTCCGTGAAAAGATCGCAATATCGTATTCGTCTAGAAGAAAAACAGAAATTGCGTTTTCATTATGGTCTGACAGAGCGACAATTACTTAGATATGTGCATATTGCTGGAAAAGCCAAAGGGTCAACAGGCCAGGTTTTACTACAACTACTTGAGATGCGTTTGGATAATATCCTTTTTCGATTGGGTATGGCTTCGACCATTCCTGGAGCCAGGCAATTAGTTAACCATAGACATATTTTAGTTAATGGTCGTATAGTGGATATACCAAGTTATCGCTGCAAACCTCGAGATATTATTACTACGAAAGATAAACAAAGATCGAAAGCTCTGATTCAAAATTATATTGCTTCCTCCCCTCACGAGGAATTGCCAAACCATTTAACTATTGACTCATTCCAATATAAAGGATTAGTAAATCAAATAATAGATAGTAAATGGATCGGTTTAAAAATAAATGAGTTGTTAGTCGTAGAATATTATTCCCGTCAGACTTGAACCTAACGAACATAACAAAGAAAGGGAAAGGGGTTCAAACAATTATGTCCTCTTTTCAACGAAGTAAATAGATCTAAGGGCCTTGAATCCACATTTTTCTCATTCACCTATCGCAAATTGATCCGCAGTAGGATTTTTTTTTTTTTTTGCTCTTTTCCGCGATATTTGTATTTTCCGTACTCGTACGGAAGAAATGTAATTAGGAATGGGGATTCTCTATCAAAAAAGAAAAAACTGTTGGAATAAAATAATAATATGAATTGTTATTTGATTTGATATATTGCGGTCGGTAACGCTGGTGAATTAACAGAAACGGAAAGAGAGGGATTCGAACCCTCGGTAAACAAAAAGCCTACATAGCAGTTCCAATGCTACGCCTTGAACCACTCGGCCATCTCTCCTACATAATCTTATTATTGACCAGAAACCGAGTGAATTGCGAGTTATCCATATTATTTTATTGCAGTACAGGCACGACCAATCAACGGCTTCATAGAAATAAAAAATGCCTTTCAAATTTTATATTTATCAACAACAACTTCTCTTATCATCTACCCCATAGATCTATTACAAATTCATGAATCGTACCATGGATTTTTCTATTTCATTTCAATTGTATAATGTCCATCCCTTTTCCCTCTTGGATCATAACCAAATCCAAATTTCTCGAGTTTAAGTTATAAGAATCCATAGTAAAATAAAGTTCTTAGTTATTCAACTTAGATGAAATGAAGTAATAGCTCCGCTCATTTGTACAAAATTTATATGAAATTCAATCTGATTCAAAAGTCTCTTATCTCTCTTTGTCTGATTCTGATAAAGGGTACAATTTGAGCGGAAGGTACACATCTTTTTTTTTTCGAATTTTTCCGTTTTTATGTTATTTTGTACTGTACAATTCCCTTTTTTGTGGAAGCATTTTCCCCGAACCGAAGGAGTAATGAGAAGAATTATAGAATGGATTGCGAATTATGCCTAGATCTCGGATAAATGGAAATTTTATTGATAAGACCTCTTCAATTATAGCCAATATTTTATTACGAATAATTCCGACAACTTCAGGAGAAAAAAAGGCATTTACCTATTACAGAGATGGTGTGATTTGATTCTTTTTTCTTGCTTTTTTTTAGCCCTCACTTCCGTCTTACGAGAAAAAGACGCGGTTCGGAATAGAAAGAACCAAATTATTGAAATAAAGCTACGCTTAGTGAAGGTAAAGTTTGGAGATAGAACAACTCCTTCTGTCGTGTATCCTCGATTGATCCAGCCTCAGATACTTTAATTGTCAATTGTCGATTTTAGTATTGAACGAAAGGTTACATCTATAGGTTCTGTATTGCGGGTCAATCCTACTCCACTAATACCAATAGGCGGCATAGGGGAAAAAGCACTACACTAGGAATCAACAACACGAAAACTTTGTTATAAATTACCCTTTTCCTTAGCGGTATCGGGACTAACAAGAATGGTTGGGACAACAAACATCCATCTCGTTTGTACTTTGGATACCCGTATAACCATCAAAGATGGTTGAAGTGACTAATTCCTGGAAATAGTAGGCGTTGAGGACAAAGAAATCGCTGGAGTTATCATTTCTATCTAGCACTAATACGATTGGTGTTAAGAAAAAAAACCTCTTGCGGGAAGGCTGGCTAGAGATTTCTTGTAAAAATACCAGCTCCTGTCAGTTCATAATAAGAATAGGGAAATTAGGATTCCATAGCTTATTCCCCTTAGTACTATGCACAGAAGGGAGGAGCCGTATGAGATGAAAATCTCACGTACGGTTCTGGAACGGAGATTTTTTGAATAAAATGAACGACCGTAACGGATGTCGGCTCAATCCGAAGGAAATTATGCGGAAGCTTTACAGAATTATTATGAAGCTACGCGACCAGAAATTGATCCCTATGATCGAAGTTATATACTCTATAACATAGGCCTTATACACACAAGCAACGGAGAGCATACAAAGGCTTTGGAATATTATTTCCGGGCACTAGAACGAAACCCATTCTTACCACAAGCTTTTAATAATATGGCTGTGATCTGTCATTACGTGCGACTATCTCCACTATAGAAAGAAGGAAAAAAAGACCAAATTGGCTAGTCAATACTAGAAAAAATAGGCTTTCTACATATGCATCGTCCAAAGCAACGATTTTTATCAGCTGTAGCAAGGAAAGAAACTTCATGATAACAAAAAAAAAAATGAGAAGAAATAGGTACGGCCTACATACTATACTCTATGGATAAAGGATCGAATTGATAAAGAAAGCACCGTAAAGATCAATTAGCGAGCTTTTGGGTCGATACAGTTAAGAACTGCTTACTTATGTCATGATATGGGATATAAAGTTAGGAATCAACTTATGTAATAGAGTCGATCCACTAAAGTATTGAGCAGCGGTGTAGCATCAGATCCCAAAGATAGTAAGTTCTTTTTTCTTATGGAAGAAAGTCTTTTTCAAAGATTCTATATAAATTTCATATATGAAACCGGGATAGTTACCTTTCAGAAAATTATAACGATATAGGAGATATCTATACTTCATTTTTCTGAAGGTGGGAGAAAAGCTAAAACTAATTATTGATCAAAAAAATTAGAATTTGAAACTTCTTATGTAATTAACTTTTTCTAGTTAACCCAAGAAAAATGAGATAGATTTATCATAAATCTAATTCTGTTAGCATAGGGTAAATTAAGATGAGACCGCAAAAAGAATCGATTGCTGAGCCGTATGAGGTAGGAAACTCTCAAGTACGGTTCTAAGGGAAGGAATTGACCCACCTATTCCAACCGGGGAGAACAGGCCATTCTACAAGGTGATTCTGAAATTGCGGAGGCTTGGTCCGATCAAGCCGCTGAGTATTGGAAACAAGCTATCGCGCTTACTCCAGGTAATTATATTGAAGCACATAATTGGTTGAAGATCACGAGGCGTTTCGAATAAAACCATTCGTTAATTCAT